CTTGAAGTACGATTTCTGCATCCCCCTGACCAAATCCACCCACATTAGGATTACTTGTTAATGGTTGATCCACTTTGATAGACTCGCCCTCCGAAACAAGAAGTTCAGGTCCTGGGGGGATAATATCAACCACTTCACGTCCATCCGATGTATCCGCTATGGTTATTTCGTAACCCCCCCTTTCTTTTCGTATGATTTTTCTTACTATACCTCCTGCTGTCGCATTAGAAATGGTATTGTTACTCTTGCTCCCATCAGGATAAATCTGACCCCTTCCCCTGTTCCCGCCTACATATATCGGATATTTTAAGAAGTGAACACCCTTATGAGTAGCGGGGTCCGGAGAAAGAATAGGAAAGGCTATTTCACTATATTTTTGGCCAGGAACAGGGCCTATGACAAGAATGTTTTTTTTCGCGGGGCGATAGCTCTGAAAAGAGAGATTGCCTATCCTTTCTTTCATCTCGGGCGAAATACGATCAGGAGGGGCTAATTCGAATCCCTCGGGTAAAATAAGAACAGCTCCGACATTTAGAGCCCCCCTTTTCCCATTCGCAAGAACTTGTTTCCGTTGCATATCATAAGGAATTCGAACAACTGCTTCAAAAACAGTATCAGGAAGGACCGTTTGTGGAACCTCAATATCCACTGGCTTATTAGCTAAATGGCAATTCGCGCATACAATACGCCCAGTTGCTTCTCGTGGATTTTCATAACCTTGCTGCGCAAAAATGGGATATGCATTTGAAACGGATGCCTGAGTTATTATATATAGCATGAGCGAGACCGAAATGGATCGAGTAATCTCTTCGGTTATCCAAGAGAGGGTCTTTCTAGCTTGCATGGTCCAATCGTTGATCTCCCAATTCCTACAATAAAATGAGGTCGGTTACTAATAGAGTTCCCGACCCCCGATTTCGCCATTTCCCAAAAAGATTTTTTTGACTCAAATAGAGGCTAGGACCCCCCGAAGGAGAGAGGGGGTAAGGAGGACTTGGCTTTGTGTACAAAGCCATAAAGACGAGGGGATCCGGTCTTTTTTCAGTCCTTCATTGAAGTATACATCGCTAAAAGTGACGGGGATAGACTGTTTAAATAACGGAAGGACACAAATTTCCAGGTTGTATCTAAAAGGGATGGCATAATCCAACCAAAAGTAGAGAGGATTCGCTCGTTATGAACACAGCCAAGTCCCTTGCAGACATAGCCAATTATGCATTCCCAAGTGTGTTTCGAATGGAATCCAAAAAGAATATCCGTTAATAAAATAATGCAAAGGGCTTTTATTGTGTCGCTTAAATTAGAAAAGAATTCTTGGAACCAAGAGTTCAGAATAACGAGTTGTTCCTTACCCAGAATAGAAGAACCGCTTAGAATAAGGAAATAAAGGAAACTTTGCGAGAAGTGCAAAATAATATGGATCTGATCCTCATTGTGCATCTTCATTAATTTGACCGTTTCCTTGTGGAGTCCTATAGGAAATTTTTCTAGATAGACTTTCGAGGATTCCTTTAGCATTTCATCCAAGAGAAGGAGTTCCTCTAATTCTATGAATTTTGCTATCAGACTTTTGTCTTGAATCGGATGCAAAGAAGTTTCAGACTGTCTACTATTCCACCAATTAGTAACCCAAGATTCGAGGCCTTTAGTAAATAACAGGGAGATCCACCAGGGTAAAAATACTATGAATGCAAGGTATAGAAAGGGCGTGTGTGCTTTTTTTTTTTTCATTTTTTCATCCGTAAGTTTGGAAGTTTTTTGAAGAACCCTCGTTTATTCCATCTTATTATGGTATAGAAAAAGGATTTCGAAAGAAAAAAGCATCCATACCTTTCTTCTCTGCCGACGAAAGCATTTAGTGCATTTCTTCGCTTCAGTTCATGTTCATTTCAAAAGACTTCGATCGGTACATGCAAGAAAGATGCGAGTTCCGCGGCCTTTTGCTCCATTTCGCGTGGAGTCAAATTCTGATCCGTACGGATTAAGGGAAGGGCCCCCTGGCCCCGGATTTCCATATAAAGGATACGACGAGCAGAAAAGCCCTCTCTAGCTTCGATTCGGATGGACTGAATATCTTTCATAAGGAATCGTAGGAAAATCCGACGATTTCTTCCAGGGAATCCCCAACGAAAAATACATATGATTCCTTCTTTTCTATCAAATTGATCATACCCACTGCCCACATTCCATGAAATTGTGCACCACAAATAGGAGCTAATAAAGAGACCCGCGATTCCATAGAAAGACATCACGACGCCTTGAGGGAAAAAAAGAATTTGCTGAGAGGGTAAAAAGGATATCAAATTTCTTCCAAGATAACTGGAAGCCCCAACGAGTAAGAATCCTAATGAACCTAAAAAAAGGAGAAGAGCCCAGAAAAAGTTGCTTGTTTTTCGAGACCCCGCTATAAGTTCTATCCATATATTTTCAGATTGACAACTCATACTCGACGCGACTTCCTTTTTTTTTCGATTAGAAGAATGGCCTAAAGAAAGTGCATTTGACTTTCTTTGTCTATTAAAAAAACTGAGAATTTAGCGATAGAGCATCTTGGCAGATACACAAGACTTCTGCCACTTCCGTTCGAGGGGGCACCTGTGGTATCATATTCTACAAAATCGAATAGCTAGGTTCTCTAAGTCTTGAATTGACAAAAAAAGAGAAAGGATTGGGTCCCCTCGAATCTAAAAAATCCTGTTTTTTTGAACATGAAGAAATAAGGAGGCTATGGAAAATGCCGGAAATACTAAGCCTACTAAAGGCACTAAAAAGGAGGGTAAGTTGTTGAGAGTTGTCATAGACTGCACTACCTTGATTTGAAATTTGTACCTACTCTTTGTACTTATTCTTGTTCTATTGTTATGTTATCGGGAGACTCAAATCCTTCGAATTCGCATTTCGTTAAGGATACCGAAGTGGGTATTTAGAATAGAATTCAGTGCAAGGAATCACGGAACTTTTTTTTTGAATTACTTTTTTTTTTTTTTTATTTCCTCGAGCGCCTCGTTGCTTAGTTCGCAAATTGATATCGAATTGTGACCAATTTGATGCCGAAAAGAGGCCTGAAATTTGGCTACTCCGAAACCAAGATAGAAGCTACAACAAAGCAGGACGACGTAGGGTAAAACCAACTTAGCCTTACCCTTTCTATCCCTCATGAATACGCGGAGACGTATTATAAGAAAACCATCCAAAATGATGAACAGGGCCCAACGAAGGGCAGGATGCTTCATCCACATTGGCGAATTCTCCGGGATTTTTTGTAAAATAATTGTTAGGTGTATCCCAACTCGTTTGACCAAAAGGTCCAGGGTTCGATATATGACCGTCGTTGAAAGAAGTAGGCCATAAGAGATCGATTTCGAGTAGGCAGAACCTAGCCAAACTAAGACCTTTCCAAGAGCGTTTCCTTTTTCTACTAAAATCCCTATAAATTTTTGCATTATGTCAATGTCTTTTTTTTTTTGTTTATAGCTTCCCTACCCTAATTGAAATGCCTGAATAGAAGAATGCTTTTTTTTGGTATCTCTTCATCCTCTTTCTCATCCTTTAAGGGGGATCTCCCCCCCCCATTGCCATTGTCTCTCCAATCATTAATCATTCCTGATGGATCAGATCATTCATATAAAGAATATCCAAATACCAAACCCGTGCTTTAGACGATAACCTTCGCCAAGGGAGAGGGTCTCTTGAGAAGATCAAGGAAAGCACTTGTTCTTCCTCGTTACTAAACTCTTCCAAGAGTGCCGAACCTAATTTTTTCAAAAAAGCACGGACCGTACTTTTGTGTTTACGAGCCAAAGTTTTCACACAAGAAAGTCGAAGTATATATTTGAGTCGATACAAACTTTTCTTTTTTGAAGACCCGCTGTGATAATGAGAAAGATTTCTGCACATACGCACAAATCGGTCAATAATCTCCGAATCGGATGAGTCGGCCCAAGTTAGCTTACTAATGGACTGCCCCAGCGGGTTACAAAATTTTGCTTTAGCCAACGATCCAATTAGAGAAAGAATTGGAAGTCTTGTTTCGACCTTATTCATAGCATTCTCAATCACGGAACTCAATAAAAGGACTTTCTCCGATTTCGACACGAAATGGATGTCGAATAATAGACTTTCGTTATTATTTTTAGTGCTCTTCTTTTCTTGTCCCTTCCCTTCTCATTTCAATTTAATAAATGCATTTTGGAAAGAAAGCGTTTTTTACCATACGAATGCGAGAAAAGCTCTGAGAATGCAATTCAAGAGCAAAGATTCGCAATAAAAATGAGAATTTTGGAGACTTGAGAGATATTGAAGGACTTTCCAATTATCCATTCTATTCCAATTATCCATTCTATATAGATACGCAAGACAAAGAGCATCGAATTCTCTTTGCCTTGCTTCATTTCTCCGAAGGTGCCTTTGGTTTCTCCTATTGGTAATAGAAATATCAATCGTCGGAATTTCCGTAAAGAAAAGAGTACAAATTGTGAAAATCAAATAAGAAAGCCACATAATACTTTAACAGTTTCCGCTCTATGATTCCATCGAGCATACCCTTTTCCATTAGGGGTTCCGCTTCTTGTGAACCTTCGGGTACTGTTTCATGCAATATTGCTTCAATGACTCTTGCACCGGCAAATGCAATCGAAGTCTGGGGTTCGGACAAAACCAGATTGGCCAACATACCAAAACTCGCTAGCACACCACCCGTAGTCGGAGATGCAAGGATTGATATATATAATAGCTTTTTCTTTTGATTGGATCTTTGTCGAAAATAATACAAAGTCCCAGATATTTTCGCCATTTGCATTAAGCTAAAAATCCCTTCTTGCATGCGCGCTCCACCGGAAGCACAAACTATAATAAGAGGGAGAAACTCACTGGTAGCACGTTCGATCAAACGGGCAACTTTCTCACCCACTACGGATCCCATGCTTCCTCCCATAAACCCAAACTCCATAGACCCAAATAGTATGGGAAGACCATTGATTTTAGCCTTGCCCGTTTGAATAGCTTCAAGTAATCCTGTCTCGCTTTTATAACGAGCAAGACGCTCGTGATAAGTCTCATCCTCTATATCCTCTTCCTCTTCTGGTTCAACTATTCCGTCAAAGAGGCGTTTCTCACTTTCCACTCGATCCCTTTCTTGCACCATTTCATCTAGAAACTGCCATACCCTCGAAAGTGTCCTATCTATCTTAGAAAATGCTTTCTCTAGAATCTCCGGTATGTCAGAAATCCCGAAGATTCTGACCTTCCGTTCTTTGCATGAGTCCCCTTCCCGATCTTGCGAAGTTTTCTCCTCTTCGGAGTCCTTCTTCAACTTCGCAAGCTCCTTGTTTCTTTCCTTTTCCCAACATGCAATTGCAGTGCATTTATATAGGACTCTTCGTCGGTATTCTTTCCAGCTCATGCCGTACTCGAATACTTCTTCTTCTTTTGTCATAGAGCTAAAGTGTTGTCTATCTTGTAGCTTGAACCAAAAGGAGAAAGGGTCCGTGCCCTCGAAACGGAAATGTTTCTTCCAGTTTTCGTTCATAAGGTCTTGTCTTGCTTCGAGAATTGCCCATGCGTAAATCAGGTCGTCCACCCAAAAACCTACATTTTTCCAGATTTCTTTATATTTATATTTATCGAATTTGGGGCGCCTCGCTAAGAATTTCGAAAAAATTCTTAAAAGTGCAACAAGTTTTTCCTTAGACATCTTGCGGAGTTTTTCTTCTTCTTCTTCTATTCCCTCCTCTTCTATTCCCTCCTCTTCTATTCCCTCCTCTTCTATTTCCTCCTCTTCTATTTCCTCCTCTTCTATTCCCTCCTCTTCTATTTCCTCCTCTTCTATTTCCATAGAGTTTTCTTCTTCTTCTATATCCTTTTTGAATTGTTCTTCCGGAAATTTCCCCGTCTCGTGTCTAACCCATTCGCGATAGTAGCCCTCCAGAAAAACTCGATAAATACTTTTTAGAGTAAGCTTGAAAACTGCGTCCTTTGATAACTCAGCGAGAACTCTCCGATACGTCTCCAACTTCTCAAGGACTTCTTTCCGAGACTTCTCAAGGAGGTCTAGGGCTTGGTGATACTTCTCAAGGAGGTCTTGCTGAGACTTCTCAAGGAGATCTAGGTCTTGCTGAGACTTCTCAACAAGGAGGTGATACTTCTCAAGGAGGTCTCGCTGAGACTTCTCAAGGAGTTCTTCCTCAGACTTACGTTGGAGTTCGAGTTCCTCCAACCTCGCTTCGAGTTCTTCTTGAGATTCATCGGGTAGTTCTTTCAACTTCTCAAGGAGTGCTTTCTCAGACTCATCAGGGAGCAATTCCGGATACATCTGAAGGATTTCTTCCCTAAAGGAATCCCTTTCCGTAGCTTTAGGTCCCTCCAAGCAGTCCTCGGAACGCCCGGATGCCTTCCCTTTTAATTCGAATTTCTTGAGATAGAAATCATATAAATCCAAATCCCAGTACTCCTCTGAATCTTCGGACTTCGGCGGCTTCCACGAAAAAGAGAAGTTGTCCCTAAATCCTTTCATTTCTTTTTCATGGAACTCCCATTCTTTTTGTAGCTTTTTCTCGCGAATTTTCCAGGCATAAAGAACCGCCTCTGAATCCCATTCAATAGCATCGATGGAGTTCAGCTTTTCGTCCATGGGATCAAAAGTCGTTGGATCGACCAAGACCCCGATTCTGTCTGAACTATTCATTTTCAGATGGGCCCCACAGTTTACACAAACATTCATTTCTTTTATTAAATGCTCCTTATAATGGGCCGTTTCACATTTCTCGCAACTATCCCACAGATGTAAGTAGGGTGCGAAAACATCTTCGTACTCTTCTTGCTTCTCATCTTCGTCCTCTTTTTTCGATTCAGCAAAGCCCTCGCTTTGATCGGATTCATGAAAGGCCTCGTTTTCATCCAATTCTTCATCGTCATCTGATTCATGAAAGGCCTCGTTTTCATCCAATTCTTCATCGTCATCTGATTCATGAAAGGCCTCGTTTTCATCCAATTCTTCATCGTCATCTGATTCATGAAAGGCCTCGTTTTCATCGGATTCTTCATCGTCATCCGATTCATGAAAAGAAAAGGCTTCCTCGGATTCTTCATCGTCATCTGATTCATGAAAGGCCTCGTTTTCATCGGATTCTTCATCGTCATAGGATTTGAGAAGGTCAGCTTCCACGTCTTTTGGAAGGGCTTCTGGGTCATCGTATTTTGGAATAACAAAGATGGTTTCCAATTCAACGGATGAGGATTCATTAAAGGCTCCGTTTCCATCGGGTTCTTGAGAACTTTCACTTCGAGTCAAATTCGTTAAATCATTAGTATCCGGGTCCGCCATTTTCCCATCATCAAAACCCCAACTACGGACAATACAGAAACCCCTCCCATTCGCATTTTCATTAAGATCATTAAGAAAAGGGCAGCTAGAATCTTTCATGAAGGAACTGATTGGGACAAGGACAGAGTCTCTATGAAGGTCTAAACAAGTCTTTTTGGTCATATATTCCCTGAATTTCTAGAATATTCTTTTTGCCTTTATTATACGTAATACAAAATATAACGTCCCTAGAGAGCATCGTTATTCTGAGATCCATAAATGGGTGAAAGGGTCAAATCCTATTGGGTTTCTAGAACCAAAAACAAGAGGACGGGGGCGTTTGGAGCATCCATGGATCCTGTTTTCCATCTCGATCTACTAAGCCATTATCCACTCTAGCAAAAAGAGTCTCAAAAGGGAACCGAAGCCCACTTATTTCCAAAAAGCGGGGGATGTTCCAATACATAGAATAAGAAGCGTGCCGCTTTTCCCGAGTTTCTTTTGCCAATTTCTATGAAAAGACAATAGCGAGAAAGTTTTTCTTTTTTGAAATGAAATCATTTCTTTCCCATCAAATGAACAATATCAAGCGCAGGCTTCACGTACTAAAATGAATAAGTATTGAACGAAGGGATTTCCTTTTGCGTGCAAGAACGGGGAGCACTCTGTATGACATCGCCCCGACAGAACCTTCCTTGCATCCTAAAGGGAGTGAGGAAGGGGTTCTCGAAGAGGAAGATCTTGGCAAGAATCGAAAGACTCTCTTTTTTCTCTCCCCCAAAAAGAAATAGCATCAAATCTTGCCCTTCGGCTCAATCCTTTTAGTCAAAGATTGGGCCGAGTTTATTTGAATTGAAACAATTCAATTAAGATAAGAGAATGAGCGGGAATTACTGGATTACAAAGTATCCATTGCGGCAAACTCAAATTTGATCTCTTTCCATACTTCACAAGCAGCAGCCAATTCAGGACTCCACTTGCAAGCCTTACGGATAATTGCATTCCCCTCACTAGCAAGATCACGCCCCTCATTCCGAGCTTGTACACATGCTTCTAGGGCTACTCGATTTGCCACGGCACCTGGCGCATTTCCCCAAGGGTGCCCTAAAGTGCCTCCACCGAATTGCAGTACGGAATCGTCTCCAAAGATCTCTGTCAGCGCGGGCATATGCCAAACGTGAATACCCCCGGAAGCCACAGGCAAAACGCCTGGTAGAGAGACCCAATCTTGAGTGAAATAAATACCGCGGCTTCGGTCTTTTTCAACAAAGGCATCGCGTAGTAAATCAACAAAGCCCAGGGTTATGTCTCTTTCCCCTTCCAGTTTCCCTACTACGGTACCGGAGTGAATATGATCTCCACCCGACATGCGTAAGGCTTTCGCTAATACACGAAAGTGTATGCCATGATTCTTCTGTCTATCAATAACTGCATGCATTGCACGATGGATGTGAAGAAGTAGCCCATTATCTCGGCAATAATGAGCCAGGCTAGTATTTGCAGTGAATCCCCCCGTTAAGTAGTCGTGCATTACGATAGGAACCCCCAATTCTCTGGCAAACACAGCCCTTTTCATCATTTCTTCGCATGTACCTGCCGTAGCATTCAAGTAATGCCCCTTGATTTCACCTGTTTCGGCCTGTGCTTTATAAAGGGCTTCGGCGCAAAATAAGAAACGGTCTCTCCAACGCATAAAGGGTTGGGAGTTCACGTTCTCATCATCTTTAGTAAAATCAAGTCCACCGCGAAGGCATTCATAAACCGCTCTACCGTAGTTCTTAGCAGACAATCCCAACTTCGGTTTAATAGTACATCCCAATAGGGGACGCCCATACTTGTTCAATTTATCCCTTTCAACTTGGATGCCGTGAGGCGGGCCTTGGAAAGTTTTCACATAAGCAGGAGGGATTCGCAGATCTTCTAAACGCAGAGCGCGAAGCGCTTTGAATCCAAATACGTTACCCACGATGGAAGTAAACATATTAGTAACAGAACCTTCTTCAAAAAGGTCTAAGGGATAAGCTACATAAGCAATATATTGGTTTTCTTCTCCAGCAACGGGCTCGATGTGATAGCAGCGTCCTTTGTAACGATCCAGACTCGTAAGCCCATCGGTCCACACGGTTGTCCATGTACCGGTAGAAGATTCCGCGGCTACTGCTGCCCCGGCTTCCTCAGGTGGAACGCCGGGTTGAGGAGTGACTCGAAAGGCTGCCAAGATATCCGTATCCTTGGTTTCATAATCAGGAGTATAATAATTCAATTTATACTCTTTAACACCTGCTTTAAATCCAACACTAGCTTTCGTTTCTGTTTGTGGTGACATAGGTCCCTCTCTACAACTCGTGAATTCGGAATTCTCGCAACAACAAAACAAGGTCTACTCGGCAGGAATTCCGAGTGAATGAACCCTTTCGGAGAAATCTTGCGCAAAACTCTCAACTAACCATTATCAACTAATCAAAAGCGTTCCAGATTGGGATTAGACCGCGATTTTTGATTGGATTCGCCAAACACATCATTATTGTATACTCTTTCCTATGTATGGCGCAACCCAATCCTTCTTTTGAAAGTGTTGCATTTCTTCCCTTTTTGAAATCCAAATAGCAAGAGAATAAGGAATTCCCCCTTGACAGTGATATAGGTTCTATACGTAAATCCTCTCTGTCAAAAGGTGCCCAATGCGTCCATGAAAAAAGGATATTTTTCTAAAAAAAAGAATAGGTTAGGCAGAGTGGAATCCGCAAAAGGGGCCAGTGAGGTCGAAATACGAAATGGTAAGTGAAATAGAGTTCCGAGTCCCATTCGATAGTTCGATAGAGAATAGTGGTTCGACTGTCTCTAACGAGAGACCGAGGAAAGAATCAAGATTTTTATGACTCCCTTTGCTCTTTGGAAAACGAGTTGGTTGCCCTTGCAAACTCACTCATTGCATTGAAATGGAAGAAGGAAGAAGTGCATTGGATTCGGTTGGATAGTGCTCTCGCTACTAGGGGAATCGAAAGGAAGGAGCGATTCCCTTTCTTAGTGAATTAATCGATCCATTTGTGATCATTTCCTTTGTATTTGACAATTTTCACAACAAATTGCGCCCTCTTTCCCTTCTTTTGATTATTATGAGACTCAATCCGCCTGCTTCTAGCCTTGGGGATTCCCCCCTTCAAAAAAAAAAACAGGGACGTATCGCGCAAATAATTGGTCCGGTATTGGATGTAGTCTTTCCCAAGGGAAAGATGCCCTATATTTATAACGCCCTGGTAGTCCAGGGGCGGGATCCTGCCGGTCAACAAATTCATGTGACCTGTGAGGTACAACAGTTATTAGGAAATAATCGAGTTAGAGCCATAGCTATGAGCGCTACTGAGGGTCTAATGCGAGGGATGGAAGTGATTGACCTGGGGGCACCTTTGAGTGTGCCAGTGGGCGGAGCGACTCTAGGGCGCATTTTCAACGTACTCGGAGAGCCTGTTGATAGTTTAGGCCCTGTAGATACTCGGACAACATCCCCTATTCATAGATCGGCGCCCGATTTTATTGAGTTAGATACAAAATTGTCGATTTTTGAAACAGGAATTAAAGTAGTAGATCTTTTAGCCCCCTATCGCCGTGGAGGAAAAATCGGATTATTCGGGGGGGCTGGAGTGGGGAAAACAGTACTCATTATGGAATTGATCAACAACATTGCCAAAGCTCACGGAGGTGTATCCGTATTTGCCGGAGTAGGCGAGCGTACTCGTGAAGGAAATGATCTTTACAAGGAAATGAAAGAATCCGGAGTAATTAATGAACAAAAGATTGCAGAATCAAAAGTCGCCCTAGTCTACGGGCAGATGAACGAACCGCCGGGAGCTCGTATGAGGGTTGGTTTGACTGCCCTAACTATGGCGGAATATTTTCGCGATGTTAATAAACAAGACGTCCTTTTATTTATCGACAATATCTTTCGTTTCGTGCAAGCAGGATCGGAAGTATCCGCCTTATTGGGTAGAATGCCTTCCGCGGTGGGTTATCAACCCACCCTGAGTACCGAAATGGGTTCTTTACAAGAAAGAATTACTTCTACAAAAAAGGGGTCCATCACTTCTATTCAAGCTGTTTATGTACCTGCGGACGATTTGACCGATCCTGCTCCTGCTACGACCTTTGCACATTTAGATGCTACTACTGTACTATCAAGAGGATTAGCTTCCAAGGGTATCTATCCAGCAGTAGATCCTTTAGATTCAACCTCAACTATGCTTCAACCCCGGATCGTCGGCGAGGAACATTATGAAATTGCGCAAAGAGTTAAGCAAACCTTACAACGTTACAAAGAACTTCAGGACATTATAGCTATCCTCGGGTTGGACGAATTATCCGAAGAGGATCGCTTAACCGTAGCAAGAGCACGAAAAATAGAGCGTTTCTTATCACAACCCTTTTTTGTAGCGGAAGTGTTTACAGGTTCTACGGGAAAGTATGTTGGTTTGGCAGAAACCATTAGAGGATTTCATTTGATTCTTTCCGGAGAGTTGGATGGTCTTCCTGAGCAGGCCTTTTATTTGGTAGGTAACATCGACGAAGCTACTGCGAAGGCTACCACGTTAGAAAAGGAGAGTAATTTGAAGAAATGACCTTAAATCTTTGTGTAATGACCTCTAAGCGAATTCTTTGGGATTCAAAAGTGAAAGTGAAAGAAATCATTTTATCCACTGATAGTGGACAAATTGGCGTATTACCAAACCATATACCTACTGTCACAGGACTCGATATGGGCGTTTTGAAAATACGCCTTAACGAGCAATGGTTCACGATAGCTGTGATGGGTGGTTTCGCTAGAATTGTCAATAATGAGATTATGGTTTTTGCACATGATGCGGAAAGGGGTAGTGACATTGATCCACAAGAAGCTCAGCAAACTCTTCAAATAGCAGAAGATCACTTGAGGAAAGCGAAAGCGGAAGGGGAAGAAACAACCGAGGCGGATCAAGCGGTCAAACGAGCTAAGCTACGAATAAAGGCTATCCATGCTATTTCGGTAACTAGTGAGTACGTCCAAATAGAAGAGCCCACTGCATAAACAGAAGTTCGCTTTCTAGGCCCTTGAATTCGGATTCTACCGATTGATTGCATAGAGTCAAATACAAAATCAATCGGATTCGAATCCAAGGAAGAATAGGATAGTAATTCAAAAAAAAAAACGAATAAATAAAACGAAAAAGAAACCAAATAAGGAAGCAAAACTTATTAGATCCCGGAGTCCGTGGTATCTAAAAAGCCCTACCTACTGTTGGATTTGAACCAACGACTCCCGCCGTATGAAAGCAATACTCTAACCCCTGAGTTAAGTAGGCCTTTTCGTTTATCAGTACAAAACAAGGGGGTCCAGACAAGATTAACAATGAGTTGACAGCAAATGTTAGTTGACAAAAAGGACGGCCTGTATTATACTGTTCTTTATAGAAAGGAGAGTCGAGTCCATTCTATGTAATGATCTTTTTTTTTTATCCGGATCAAAGTCGCGATCTATCTCTATCGTTTCTTTCAAAATAAGAAAAGATAGCTTCGTGGGAAAAGGAAAGTGTGGAGCTTCTCGACAAGCTGCGCACTTTATACAAGACTACCGATCGAGCGGGTATAGTTTAGTGGTAAAAGTGCGTTTCGTGAACCCCTGCAATAGTTAAGGGGTCTATTCCTATTTGGATCAAAAACTGGATTTCTTAAAAGGATTCACTCCTTTCCCTCTCAATGAGAAAGTCGGGGAAGAATATACATTCTCGTAATTTGGTTCCAAGGATCCATTGGAAATGGACCCATTTTGGATTCTGGAATTACGAAACATAATTTTATGAAATTGGATTCCTAATTTCCGATTATTTGAGTATGAATAAGGGGTCCATGGATAAAGGGAAAAGATGTTTGTGTTTTTCTAATCGTAACTAAATCTTCAATTTGGATTTTGGGGGAGGGTAGGTTGAAGCAAAATAGCCATTAACGACGACTTTGGTTTACTAGAGCCCTCGAAATAGTGAGCTCGGTGGAAACAAAACCCTTTTCCTAATGACTCTCTCAAATAGAAATAGAGAACGAAGTAACTAGAAGGATTCTTAGAATCCCCTCTTCTAGAGGGATCATCTAGAAAGCGAATCCTTTTGAATGCATTCAAACAGAAAAGCCGACATAGATGTTATGGGCCGCATTTTTTCATCAATTCCATTCGATCTGAGAATGGATCCATTCTCCATAAAGGAGCCGAATGAAACCAAAGTTTCATGTTCGGTTTTGAATTAGAGACGTTAAAAGGGATGAATCAACGTCGACTATAACCCTTAGCCTTCCAAGCTAACGATGCGGGTTCGATTCCCGCTACCCGCTCTACCTATATATTTCTGGGGGGGAGGAAAGTGCTAGTCCCTCTGGGGGTAAAGAACTTTGACTCATCTAGGGAGTAGCGTCCACTAGGTTTGTCTAGGGTGGGAAGTGGTAAGAAAGAATTTCTTTTGAATTGTATTGTATCCTATTATATCATTAACCATTTCTTATATTTTAAGTGCAAATCGAGGTTCCTATATGACAAGTAAAATACAGAACGTACTCTACCTTGTAGTAGAGTTTGGAAAAAGGATATCCCCATCCTTACGGGGATGGACGGTCACGATGAGATACAAACTTCTCAAAAGTGGAAGGGATTGGGTCCTTTCCATAACGCTCCGCAATGAAGCAATTCTAGCGAAAAGCGGAAGCTTTTACGTCCTCATAACGAGCCCCTTTATTGTCCTTGTACCCACAGTCTTCGTTTGTTATCACTATTACATATGGTGCAAAAATGCAAATGAGAAAGGAAGAGAAGAATTCGATGCCTCAGCAATATACCACATCTATTTTATTTTTGGGTGGTCGTGCTTAGGGTTGATACTTCTATGGAAACTCCCCATCCATTTTCTCACGTCAGTAAGCTATTGTTCTAATATGCTACTGGAACGCGTGTTATCAAAAGAGATGCATAGTTTGTGCAAGGAAACATGTACCCCCTTTTTTAATGGCTTGTTAGCCTTTTTTGAAAGGGAATCAAAAGGGATTGAGGCAGGGCGTATCATTCGTTTTAGGGAACTCGTCTTCGTGACGATAGTCTCTCTATTGCAGATGAGTTCTCGCATTAGTCAATTCCTTCTCATGGAGGGGCCGGTCGCCATTTGGAACAACCTACCCTTGGCAATTTCACTCAGCATCGACTCCGGGATGGTGCTTGTGGTAATACCAATTGCCAGGAGAATCCAAAAAGGAATGGACCTTTTCAAAAAGTATCCTTCCATCTCTCCCGTTCTTTGTGTAATCCTGGGCATTTTGGGGTTCTATCTGTATTCACGAGATCGGCGGCGTCAGCTCGAAATGAACGAGCCGGCTAAGATCATTAGCATCTCCAATGGAATTATGACGGTGGTCATCGTCCTTTGTGCCGGAGATGCCATAATGAGGATAAAGGCTCGTTCTCGGGGTGTTCACTATACTCCTCAAGTTTCGGCGTATTCTGCTACGTTGACGGACGAGAAGGACGGGCTCGAGGTAGAAAAAAGAGAGCCTGGTAAATGGCTTCCACGGTTCAGGCGAACCGAAAAAGCCCCGATCGTGCCCCCTACCCCAGAGGTCTCGCAGACACCAAAACCTTTGGACGAAGTCATACGAGAGCTGTATGAGCTCCGTCGGTGGAAGGGAGCCCTGGATGCGAAGGAAAGACACTGGAAGCCATGAATTGTCAGCAATAGGGATCCCGGACCAAGGTAAAGAGAGCAGGAGAGCAAGAAAAAAAAGAGGGACCATTCTGACGATTTGTAAAGATCCAAATGGATTCTACCTCTTCGCTTTCTTCTCTCTCTCTCTTGGCTTTCTTGTCTATCCAAAAGAAAGAAAATCTATTCTCTTCATACTGTTTCAAAGTCCACTAGTTTGAATGGTATCAAAAGAAAAAAAAGAAACGAATAGTCGGGGTTCCATTGAATTTCAAGTATTTTCGTTTACGACAAAAATTAACAAAATTGCGTCCCATTTGGAATTGCATAAAACCGACTTTTTATCGGAGCGTGGTCTACATAAACTTTTGACGAAACGCGAGCGTCTGCTATGTTATTTGTCAAAAAAAAATCCAACCCGTTATTTTGAATTAAGAAATGTTTTGGATATTCAAGAGTCAAGGGGGGACTCCCTTTGAGACCTTCTTTTCAATTAGAGATCTTTTCTTTTGAATCTTTTCTTTTCAATTCGGGGTCTTTTGTTGTAGCTAATAAAGTTATAAGAAAGGACCTCATGATATTCATATAGAGATATCCTTATGGGTTATAACGTATTGGGCCTGAATACGGCATTCCTTGGGGAATGCTTCAAGCTCTAGCAGATGGAACAAAACTCCTTTTCAAAGAGAATATTCTTCCCTGGGTGGGGATATTCATTTGTTTAGTCTTGGCCCATCCATGGCAGTCATATCAATTCTCCTAAGTTATTGCGTTTAGTGATCGTCTTGTTTTAAGGGATCGAAATGTTGGTGTTTGTTTATGGATTGGGATTGCAAGTATTGCTCCCATTGGACAAGAAGGCCTGTCTTTCATTTGTTCAAGAAGAGCGGAGAGGTTCGTTGAGTTTCTCGCGCCTCTGTCTTAGGATTACCTAGTCAGTTCTACTTCATTGATGGGGGCAGGGAAGGGGTCTGACTCAGGGATCGAGTGTCACCGTGACGTGGTGGAGTTCGTATCCCTAAAGTCAATCTGGCTTTTTCTATGGAGAATGGATAAGGGGCTTGTGGTATGGGCGCGTGGGCATAAACAAACGATTCTTACTCATTTCGGGAGCGTGCCCGAGGTGTCGGAAGAAAGGACTCCCTGGGCAGGGATCCCTAAGTAATCGAATACTAATCGAATAGATAAAGAACGGACCCTTCCCTACACTTTCCCCTATCTACATACACACAATCGATCGTATTTTAGAAAGATACCACCATAGGTCCTCGAAAGGATCTCGGAGAACGAACAAAGCACGAAAGCCAGGATCAAAAGTGGGATTCCTATTCGAAGAGCGCGTAACCGCATGGATAAGCTCACACTAACCCGTTCATTTGGGACCCCATTTTGCTTCGGAAGGATCGGGACTCATAGCAATTGATAGAGACGGGACTTCAGGAATCATGCAAGGGAACAAAAAAGAAAGAAAAGAGAGGGATCCTTAGAAAGAAGCAAATCCTTCCGAAGAAATTCAAATTGGAAGGAGATCTTTTCCGAGTCCCCTTTGTCTACGAGGAAGGAAGCTATAAATAATGCAACTATGAATCTCACGGATTCTCGAAAAATGCGGGGCAAGGGGCATCGAGAATGATCTCTTGTTCTTATTCTATTAGAGGATCGGAATTCGATCCGAAGATGTTTGGGAAACAGAATCACCCTCAATCAAAAAGGGAAAGTCTGCGATGGAAACAGGAAAACGCGAGGGTCCTAGTTTCTCTTCGGGATGGGGTCGAAGAAGGGAGGAGATTCTCGAAGGAGGGACAAGGACCCAATCACTTCGAAAGAGTTGAACGGGGAGCCATATGAAGTGAAAATTTCATGTATGGTTCTGTAGAGTGGCAGGTAAGGGTGACTTCTCTGTCAACTTTTCCACGATCAACCCGAAAAAACCAAACTCGGCCTTACGGAAAGTGGCCCGGGTGCGATTAACCTCTGGATTTGAAGTCACTGCCTTTATACCTGGTATCGACCATAATCTGCAAGAGCACTCCGTAGTCTTGGTAAGAGGGGGAAGAGCGCAGGACCTTCCGGGGGTCAAGTATCGCATTGTTCGAGGAACACTCGATGCTGCGGGAGTAAAGGGTCGCCAACAAGGGCGCTCGAAATACGGTGTGAAAAAGCCAAAAAAAAGCATTTGAGCCCTTATTTATATATTAAAGAAAACATCTTCTCCCTTTCACGCTCATGTCACGACGCGGTCCTGCAGCAGAAAGGGCTGTAAACCCCGACCCCCTTTATAAGAATCGATTCACTACCCTCTTCATTAACCGCATTCTGAAAGATGGAAAGAAAACATTGGCTTATCAAATTGTCTATCGAGCCATGAAAACGATAGCAACAAGGCAAAAAAAAAAAGCCATCTCTCTTTTACGTCAAGCAGTAAATAAAGTCAAGCCAAAAATCGCAGTAAAAACACGACGTAAGAGGGGGTCGGCTTATCAAGTTCCTGTTGAAGTTGCAAATCAAAAGGCAAAAGTTTTGGCGATACGTTGGTTGATAAGTTGCGCTCGAAAACGCTCGGGTCGAACGATGGCTTCCAAATTAAGCGCGGAATTACAGGATGCGATCAAGGGGAAGGGCGGAGCGATACGCAAAAAGGAGGAAACGCATAAGATGGCCGAGGCAAATCGAGCTTTTGCCCATTTTCGTTAATCCATGAACAGAATCTAATCTATATAGACACTGGATCCATCCATCTCAATCGCAAAAGAATCCATAACTTTCTGCTGGTAATGTATTAAAGAACACGCGTATTGAATCCAATATATTATTCCAAATCATACCAATTTTATTCTAAGCTTTTTAGAAGCGGAGGGAAGAGTAGACATGGCTTTGCCAAAGAAAAGACGATCGAGCTCAAAACGAAAAATTAGACAGAATGTATGGAAAGCGCAGGCTTCTTCGGCGGCGCTGAAATCGATTTCGTTAGGAAAATCTTTTTTGATCCGTGGTTTTATATTATTTAATAACAATCGTATATTTTCTCGCTTTTCTGATCCTCATAAAACGCGGAGGAAACCGCGAGGTTTTGTTAGCCGACGAGGTATTTGATCCGTATTTCTATATTATTAACCCTCACAATCCGATTCTTGTGTATCCACAAGAAAGAAAATCTATTATCCTCCTCCTCTTTCAAAAACCCCTAGAGATTTTTATGGATATCCGCCTGGGGCAACGCATTTCGGGCACAGTCACAAAAATCGTTGTAGAAGTTTGGAAAGTCACGGTGCATTTGATAGTAGCGAAAAAGGCCTTGATCAGGGTTGACTATCAAGCAATTATGAAGGGAACGGGCAGTGTCTACGTTTTATTCACCTGCCCACTTCTAATAATGATTCCAACTCTTCTCAACTGCCTTCACCTTTTGTATTGGCGAAAAATGACCAGTACTAAAGACCGCCCTGCGCTAGATCAGGCAGCAATCTACCACATAGGGTTCCTGGTCTTTTGGGCAGCTTTGGGGTTCGTTCTTACCTCGAAGGCTCCAACCGACTTCCTGCATGGGTTGGACTTTTGCATAAAGAATCTTTGTAAATACACTCTGCCTCTAGAGGTGCGGAGTGCTTTCTATTCGAAATATGTCCCTGTTTTTAGGAAGGTTTTCAATTTTTTTGCGCACGAAGCCCGGTTCATAAAGGCATGGTTTTTTGCTCTTTGATTAAGAGCGAAACCTCTCGTCTTTATTAACGGGGAGCTCTAGGGAATCCACTGCATTTTCTAGGGCTAAATGCCTCTGTTTCGGTTTACGAGACTATGAACTTAAGCAAACCCATGATTATTCATGATTCCCTAATGGAATCAATTCCAAAGTGGCCCCGAACTAGAGGAATGTTATGGTAAAACTGCGTTTGAAACGATGCGGGCGGAAGCAACGCGCCTTTTATCGAATCGTTGCAATTGATGTGCGAGCCCGAAGAGAGGGAAGGGCTCTTCAAAAGGTGGGTTTTTATGATCCGATAAACAATCAAACCCATTTAAATGTTCCTACTATTCTCTCTTTTCTTCAACAAGGCGCTCAACCGACCGGAACTGTTCATGATATTTCAAAGAAGGCGGGGGTCTTGGAAGAACTGCTTCGTTAATCCATGAACAGAATCTAATCTATATAGACACACAGATCCATCCATCTCAATCGCAAAAGAATCCATAACTTTCTGCTGGTAATGTATTAAAGAACACGCGTACTGAATACAATATATTATTCCAAATCATACCAATTTTATTCTAAGCTGTTTAGAAGCGGAGGGAAGAGTAGACATGGCTTTGCCAAAGAAAAGAGCCTTTGAATTGAGAAGAGTTAAGGGTTCTAAATGCAAAAAAAGTCTTTCGACGGTATATTTACAAGCCAATATTTTAAAAAACGACTGGGGGATAGACCCGGAGGTGTTATCGTGTTTAACATGACTACAGCGGAGCTAATAATGAAACTCTGCAAAGTGAAAAAGGCCCTTGTTCAAGGGGCTCCAATTCTATTAGAATTGGCTAACAAAAAGGCCTATCCGGTCAATTTCCGATATCAAAAGCTACTGATTAGATACCCCAGTATCTGGGTATGCGCTTCACCTACGGTTATTCTTGTATTCACCGTACTTACATGCATTAAGGTATGGGAGAACCTAAAAGCGGGCGGGTTTAAAGAACCGGTTTCACTCGAGAAGGCTTTAGGGTACCCGGTCGCAATTCTCTTAATATGGTTTTCTTTAGGCATTTTGCTTCTATGGAAACTCCCAATTCATTTGCTGAATGCCGTGGAATATTGCTTGGAGACTCTGCTGAAGACCGTCTTGTCTCAGAAAACGCAGAGTGTTGTCCATTCTAAATATAGCCCCTTCCTTGCGGGATTAATCGCGCTTTTCGAGCGTGAGGCAGAGGGAATCGCCGCACACCAACGCTGGGGCGCTGGCAGATATTCTAAAACCGCAATCGCGGACTTCGGTTTAGTGTTGATGGTCTCTGGTTTCCGTAGTATTTGCAGGACCGTTAATATTTCCTGGAACACGACAGTTTTCCTGTTGTGGGCGTTCTTTCATTCTTATTATATAACTTTATCCTTGATGCGCTTGGCCTTCAACACGGCTAGCTCTAGAGCCTTTGACCTTTTCGTCAAAGGGGTTTTGATCCACATGGCGAATCCTTCCATACGTGAAGGTCTTTGCGTAGTACTATTTATTTCCATTTGTTACCTGTACTTTACACGCCAACGTAAGTTCGAAATGGATCAACCCGATAATTTCTTTTCAATTTCGAATGTATTTTCGATTGGGGTCATATTGGGTTGCTTAATATTCGCCGGGATGCAGATTCGGGCTCTTTCCGGGCCTCGAGTTGTATACTATGTCCCGGCTGCTTACCAGTCTTCCACCTTAGACGAGAGGCTCGAGGTCGAGGAAACAAAACCGCGTAAATGGTTCTACCGCTTCCAAGCGAAAAAAACCACGCCAACGAAAAAAGTGTCGAAGCGACCAGAAACGTTCGACGAATTAGTACGTCAAGAATACGATCTCGTAAGGGGACAAGGCGCATTCGATGCGGAATCACCAACGCTGGTCGAAATTTGGCGAACCGAATACGGCCGATGGGTGCTCAGAAAGAAGGATGTCATCGATGGACCACAAGGTACTCTGGAAGCTTATCTTTTTCTACGCGTAATACACATATTAAGATGCCGTCTTCCTTGGTGGTATTGGATGTGGAAAAATCGTAAGAATAAGAACTATAAAGATGAAGAAAAGGCGATTGAAGAAGCCGAGAGAAAGCTACGGGAAAGAGAAAAGAGAAAGAAGGCGTGGGAAGAAAAGAAAAAGAAAAAAATAGAAGAGAAAAAAGAGAGCGACGATTCTGAGGATTTGTAAAGATCCAAATAGATTCTACCCCCTTCGCTTTCTTCTCTCTCTCTCTTTTTTTTTTTTATTCCAATTCTATCTATGTTTTTTATTGGATTCGGGTTGCTAAGGGAACGCTAGAGTCCTCGGCGACTCGTTCCCTTTTTTGACCCATTTTATGAAGCAAGAGCTTCGTCCATACCCATATCACTGGTAGGGTTTGTCAGATCGCGACGGATCCGTGGAAAAACAGCATGTTCTATCTATCAATGGAGAATTCTGCGACTCCTTTCTACTCAGCGTATCGCTACAAAAGCTTCTTTGCACTTTTCTTCTTATGTTAACAAAAAGAATGGACGGTGGAGGAGTCGAAAGAAATCGAGTCAATCCCGTCGTCAAAATCGAACTTTCGAGAAACAAAAAGCAATGCGTTTTTCTTCTTTATTTGAATGATTCCTCGATCCAAATGAAAAGTGCAAAATATATTACTATCTCGATCTCGGGTGGGCGGGTCCTTTCCCATGACCCATGGGTGGATTGTCGGTTTTTTTGGAGTTGGAGCTATTCAATATTAGCGAGTCCCATTAGGGGTTGAAGCTGGATGTGTGGAAAAAGCAGTCTATTGATAAAGATAAGGGTTTTTTCGAAAATCAAAAAAGCGATCGAGTTTCGAAAGGAAAGGATTTCGAAGCATCTTGGTATCCAAACAAATGAAAGGAAAGCATAAAGGAAAGGGGGAGGATAGAGAATGCGTGGATGAGTCGACTTGTCCCCGCTTTTGGTTTCCCCTAAGATAAGACAAATACCTTGTTTTAACGGTATCGCACTATGTATCATTTGAGACTCCAACGAATTCCCCACGCTCGGTTCAATTCCAAGTGAGTTTCAAATGGAAGAATTCCAAGGATATTTCCAATTTGATCGCTCTCGGCAGCATGCTTTTCTATACCCCCTTATCGCTCGGGAGTCTATTTATGCACTTGCGCATGATCATGCTTTCAATCGATCCATTTGGTTGGAGGCGGTCCATTATGATAAGAAATCCAGTTCACTCCTTGTGAAACGTTTAATTGCTCGAATGGATCAACAGAGCCTTTTGGGCATTTGTCCCAATGATTCGAACCAAAATCCCTTTTTGGGGCACAAGAAGAATTTGTATTCGCAAATGCTATCAGAGGGCTTTGCCGAGATTGCGGAAATTCCCCTTTTTCTTCAATTAGTCTCTTCTTTCGAAGGGGAAGAAATAGCCCAATCTCTTCATTTAGGATCAATCCAGTCAATATTTCCCTTTTTAGAGGATGCATGCTCCCATTTCCATTTGGTGTCAGAGGTACGAATCCCCCACCCGGCCCATCTGGAAATCCTGGTGGAAGCTCTTCGTTATTGGGTGAAAGACGCCCCCTTCCTGCATGTTTTACGGTTCTTTCTCTATGAGTGTTGGACTTTGAATAGTCTTCTTATTCCGAAGAGGCCTCATTCTTTTTTTTCAAAACAAAATGCAAGATTCTTCCTCTTTCTATATAATTCTCATGTAGGTGAATATGAATCCATCCTCCTTTTTCTTCAGAGGAAATCTTCCCATTTACGATCAACATCTTCTGCAATCTTTCTCGAGCGTATTGTTTTCTATGAAAAGATGGAAGGTTCCTCTATCTTTGGAAATGATTTGGAGCGCATTCTGCTCTTTTTTAAGGACCCCTTCCTTCATTATGTTAGATATCAAGGAAAATCGATTCTGATTTTAAAAGATAGGCCCTTTCTGATGAAGAAATGGAAAGATTATCTTCTCAAGTTGTGGCAATGTCATTTTGATGTAGGGTCTCAACGCGGAGGGGTCCATAGAAACCAATTCTCCCAGCACTCCCTTCCCTTTATGGGTTATATTTTAAGTGTACGACCCATTCCTTTGGTGGTACGGAGTCGCGTCGTAGAAAATGCATTTCTAATAGAGAATGCTATGAATAAGGTCGAAACAAGACTTCCAATTCTTTCTCTAATTGGATCGTTGGCTAAAGCAAAATTTTGTAACCCGCTGGGGCAGTCCATTAGTAAGCTAACTTGGGCCGACTCATCCGATTCGGAGATTATTGACCGATTTGTGCGTATGTGCAGAAATCTTTCTCATTATCACAGCGGGTCTTCAAAAAAGAAAAGTTTGTATCGACTCAAATATATACTTCGACTTTCTTGTGTGAAAACTTTGGCTCGTAAACACAAAAGTACGGTCCGTGCTTTTTTGAAAAAATTAGGTTCGGCACTCTTGGAAGAGTTTAGTAACGAGGAAGAACAAGTGCTTTCCTTGATCTTCTCAAGAGACCCTCTCCCTTGGCGAAGGTTATCGTCTAAAGCACGGGTTTGGTATTTGGATATTCTTTATATGAATGATCTGATCCATCAGGAATGATTAATGATTGGAGAGACAATGGCAATGGGGGGGGGAGATCCCCCTTAAAGGATGAGAAAGAGGATGAAGAGATACCAAAAAAAAGCATTCTTCTATTCAGGCATTTCAATTAGGGTAGGGAAGCTATAAACAAAAAAAAAAAGACATTGACATAATGCAAAAATTTATAGGGATTTTAGTAGAAAAAGGAAACGCTCTTGGAAAGGTCTTAGTTTGGCTAGGTTCTGCCTACTCGAAATCGATCTCTTATGGCCTACTTCTTTCAACGACGGTCATATATCGAACCCTGGACCTTTTGGTCAAACGAGTTGGGATACACCTAACAATTATTTTACAAAAAATCCCGGAGAATTCGCCAATGTGGATGAAGCATCCTGCCCTTCGTTGGGCCCTGTTCATCATTTTGGATGGTTTTCTTATAATACGTCTCCGCGTATTCATGAGGGATAGAAAGGGTAAGGCTAAGTTGGTTTTACCCTACGTCGTCCTGCTTTGTTGTAGCTTCTATCTTGGTTTCGGAGTAGCCAAATTTCAGGCCTCTTTTAAGATGCCGCCTGGTGGTATTGGATGTGGAAAAATCGTAAGAATTAATAACTTCGAAAATGCAGATAAGGCGGTTGAAGAAGTGATACGCGAAAGAGAAAAGAGAATGAAGGCGTGGGAAGAAAAGAAAAAGAAAGAAATAGAGGAGAAAAAAGAGAGCGACGATTCTTAGGATTTGTAGACTCAGGGTAAAGATCCAAATGGATTCTACCCCCTTCGCTTTCTTCTCTCTCTCTCTTGGCTTTCTTGTCTATCCAAAAGAAAGAAAATCTATTCTCTTCATACTGTTTCAAAGTCCACTAGTTTGAATGGTATCAAAAGAAAAAAAAGAAACGAATAGTCGGGGTTCCATTGAATTTCAAGTATTTTCGTTTACGACAAAAATTAACAAAATTGCGTCCCATTTGGAATTGCATAAAACCGACTTTTTATCGGAGCGTGGTCTACATAAACTTTTGACGAAACGCGAGCGTCTGCTATGTTATTTGTCAAAAAAAAATCCAACCCGTTATTTTGAATTAAGAAATGTTTTGGATATTCAAGAGTCAAGGGGGGACTCCCTTTGAGACCTTCTTTTCAATTAGAGATCTTTTCTTTTGAATCTTTTCTTTTCAATTCGGGGTCTTTTGTTGTAGCTAATAAAGTTATAAGAAAGGACCTCATGATATTCATATAGAGATATCCTTATGGGTTATAACGTATTGGGCCTGAATACGGCATTCCTTGGGGAATGCTTCAAGCTCTAGCAGATGGAACAAAACTCCTTTTCAAAGAGAATATTCTTCCCTGGGTGGGGATATTCATTTGTTTAGTCTTGGCCCATCCATGGCAGTCATATCAATTCTCCTAAGTTATTGCGTTTAGTGATCGTCTTGTTTTAAGGGATCGAAATGTTGGTGTTTGTTTATGGATTGGGATTGCAAGTATTGCTCCCATTGGACAAGAAGGCCTGTCTTTCATTTGTTCAAGAAGAGCGGAGAGGTTCGTTGAGTTTCTCGCGCCTCTGTCTTAGGATTACCTAGTCAGTTCTACTTCATTGATGGGGGCAGGGAAGGGGTCTGACTCAGGGATCGAGTGTCACCGTGACGTGGTGGAGTTCGTATCCCTAAAGTCAATCTGGCTTTTTCTATGGAGAAGAAATAAGAGGCCCGTGTCGTGGGCGCATGGGCGTATAGAAGCGTAT